AAAAGAAGTGGTAATGGAATCATTTGTCCTATATGTACAAATAAAAATCGGGCGTATCCTTACCCGGAGTAGAGCATAAACCTAAAAAGATTAACAGGGCCCATTCAGGAACAAGAAAACGACATTGTGATTTGGATTAGATCTCGATGAAACAATATATCAATAAGAAGTTAATTCGATAAGTTTAGTGACTTCTTTTTTTTTCTTTTCTATTATTTTTCTATTACAAGAATACAATAATATTATACGAAAAGGAGCAAAAACCTGTCTTTTTTTTTTTATCGAAGAAAAGTCCTTTCGTTAGAAGTCAGAAAGAGCCTTCTACGAATATAAAAAAAGAAAGAGGATTGGAATCTGCACATTGATTCTTTTTTTTTGCAATTTTTTGTTGAACCGTATGCACCAAAAGGCGCCTGTACGGTTCGTAAGGGATATAATTTTACCCTAATCAACCGACTTTATCGAGAAAGATTACTTTTTTTAGGACAAGAGGTTGATAGCGAGATCTCGAACCAACTTATTGGTCTTATGATATATCTCAGTATAGAGAATGATACCAAAGATCTCTATTTGTTTATAAACTCTCCCGGCGGATGGGTTATCCCTGGAGTGGCTATTTATGATACAATGCAATTTGTGCGACCAGATGTACAGACAATATGCATGGGATTAGCCGCTTCAATGGGATCTTTTATCTTGGCCGGAGGAGAAATTACCAAACGTCTAGCATTCCCTCACGCTCGGCGCCAATGAGGTTTTTATTTGAGAGAAAAAAATAAGACTATGCCTTCGCCATATGAATATTAAGTAATAATAGCATGGCACTTTGAATTCGATATCAAAATAAAAAAATTTTTATTGTTTTTTCAAAACATTTGATTATGTATCGAGAGAGTAGTATGAGATAAAAGGTATTTCCTGTTTTTTATATTGGAGATTCCAGTTCAGCGTCACAAACTTTTTTATTTTCACACCGGGGGCTTAGTTGTATTCTGAAAGAGTTCGAAAATAAAAAAAAAAGATTATTTTTTTCCTTAATTTTACAAAAAGCAACTTTGGGATTGCTGAAACACAGACAAACCAAATAATCTTAATAATAAATATATATAAAGCAACGGAACCATCATAGTATTTTTGAACTCCTACGAAAGGAAGGGTGGTAATTTGATCATTTACCGATCTGGGTCTGATAGATCCTATTTTTTTCTTTGATGGAAGGTAAAGGTCAATTTTATTATAGAGCCGTATGCAATGCATAAAAGATGCCCGTACGGTTGTGGTTGTTCAATTCTGTCTTTTTTTATTTTTATTCTTTATCTTTCTTTTCTATTCATCATGCAAAATAGAGGAACCCCTCTTTTGTTATACCATCAGGGTAATGATTCATCAACCTGCTAGTTCTTTTTATGAGGCACAAACGGGAGAATTTATCCTGGAAGCGGAAGAGTTGCTAAAACTGCGTGAAACCCTCACAAGGGTTTATGTACAAAGAACGGACAAACCCTTATGGGTTGTCTCGGAAGACATGGAAAGAGATGTTTTTATGTCAGCAACAGAAGCCCAAGCTTATGGAATTGTTGATGTTGTAGCGGTGGTTGAGTGAAAAGCCCGGATTTTTTTCGCGCAAATTCTCGATTTCCTATTTTATATTTTTGCTGAATTTACTAGAAAATTAAATAGAAGTAATTAAAAATCATCAGGTTAGGATCGATCTAAACCAGCCCATTATTTATATGATATGATTCAACATGCCAACTATTAAACAACTTATTAGAAATACAAGACAGCCAATCAGAAATGTCACAAAATCCCCCGCGCTTCGGGGATGCCCTCAGCGTCGAGGAACATGTACTAGGGTGTATGTGCGACTCGTTCAGATCATGAGCTGGGATAAAAGAAAGAAAACCTTTTTTAGTATCAATGATCAGTACCGGGGAATAGGATAGAATAGAAAAAGAAGTCCGTTCAATTCAGTATAAAAACAGTATAAAAAAAAGAATCTATCCATTCTATTGTGTATGAAATTTATGGTTTCCATTGGTCCAAATCCAATCACCTCAATTTAAGATGAGAAGCAATTCTCCATTGGTAGCAAATGGTTATCCATTAAGCGGAGAAAATCCTACTTAAAAATAAAAACATAAAACTTAGGCCCCTCTTGCAAGAACGGACTAACAGGGTTAGCTACCCAGCCAACTTTCATAATTAAATACCGTTACTGTGTAAGTAGATCTAATCGTGAAAGACCTATTACTGGATAATTCATGGGTAGAGCCAAAGAATGTGAACTATACAAGTTACCAATAACATTGATTAAATGAAGTAAAGGCTCCGGTGTATAGAGAAAACCTCACCGTTTAAGAAGTAACCATATAAACGAAGGAAGCCACTATTTCTTTATCCATTTATATTTTTTATTTATTATATTTTGATACCTAGTAAAATGAAATTTCTTATTTCGAAGTGAAATGTCTATAAAAAATAAAAATAGCGGTCGGGAAGGTTATAGTAGCCAAAGTCATTGGAATTTTTAGTTTATACATTGGAAAAAAGCTTTGTTATTAATAGACTAGGAAAGGGAAAAAGAATAACTGAAAGAAAGGAAATCTATTAGTTATTCGTCAAAGTTTCATTTATTCAATGACCAGAATTAGACGGGGAAATATAGCTCGGAGACGTAGAACAAAAATTCGTTTATTTGCATCAAGCTTTCGAGGGGCTCATTCAAGACTTACTCGAACAATTACTCAACAGAAAATAAGAGCTTTGGTTTCGTCGCATCGGGATAGGGATAAGCAAAAGATAAATTTTCGCCGTTTGTGGATCACTCGAATAAACGCAGTAATTCGTGAAATAGGGGTATCCTATAGTTATAGTAGATTAATACACGACCTATATAAGAAACAGGTGCTTCTTAATCGTAAAATACTTGCACAAATAGCTATATCAAATAAAAATTGTCTTTATATGATTTCCAATGAGATCATAAAAGAAGTAGATTGGAAAGAATCCACCGGAATAATTTAAACGGAGTTCCCCGGAGAATGAACTCCGGGAGGGTAAAGTCAAAATAAATATGAGAAAAAAATAGTAAAACTGAATGAACACACTCAAAAAAAATCTTTATTCTTGCCCGATTCTTTTTTTTCTTACGACACGATAATTAAATCCATATTTTTCGAACAAAACATCAATCTGCGTTTGAGTTCGGATTTTACTTTTTTTTAGTCAAGTGAAGAAAGAGTAAGCCTATTTATTTCTGGCTCGAAGACCCGCAGTTCTGGTGGTCGACTCGGTTCTTTCAAACTGTTTCTCATTATTAAGAAAAGGTAACAAAGATAAAATACGAGCTTGTTTTATAGCAATAGTAATTAATCGTTGTTGTTTCAAGGTCAATCTATTCACCCGTCTAGATAATATTTTTCCTTGTTCGCTAATAAATCGACTAATTAAACTCATGTTTCTATAATCAATTCGATCCCCCGATTGAATCGGGGGCAAACGCCTACGAAAAGATCGCTTGGATTTAAGAAAAGGCCGCTTGGATTTATCCATGGTTTGTTTAGTTTATTCCTTATCCCGAAAATCCTATTTCGGTCGGATCTAAAATGAATTAGAAGAAATAGGATTTGGTTTGTTTATATTTAATTATGTTATATATATAATATTTAACTATGTTCTATATAGAAATGTCATTTTTACCCTTCCTTGGAAGGGTTACATACAAGTGCTCGATTCGATCTATTTCTTTATCTCCCCATGAATCATATGTTTGTAACAAAATGGACAGAATTTTCTCAATTCCAATCGATTAGGCGTGTTGTGACGATTCTTTTCAGTAATATATCTGGAAATACCCGTTGATACCTTATTAACACCGTTTCGAACACAACCGGTACATTCCAAAATAACCGTTATTCGGACATCTTTTCCCTTGGCCATGAACCCCCTTTGGATTTTTGATTTACTCAACTCTTCTATTTTCGATCCGAAACGAAGAAGAAGGAAGGAAGGATAAATAGAAGTTATTAACTTGAAATCCAATTATGAAAACTTTCGCTGCAATCAATATACTAAAAAAATTTCTAAACTTTATTTCAAATTCAAATCACAGTATTTCATTTACATTTAAGTACCTTGTATAAGAGTCTTGTCCTAGATATAGGCCCCACCCTGTTTATTCTACCTCCATCCCTAGTTAATTTTTGAATTGAATAATTTATTTAATTCAAACTTGAACCCAAGTCTCGAAGCTGTTGAATACACCTTTTCTTTTTTTCTCTTTCCTCCCTCTTATTCTAAAAGGAAAAAGGGAAAAAAGAGAAAAAGGGGGCAAAGGATTAGTCACAAATATTTAATTGTATCTCGAATCTACGTTATTTGGTACCGTATCAATAACTAGAATCAAAAAAAGGGGAATGTCAATGCATCTGGGAAAAAACGATTAATCTCTATCAATAGACCTGCTAAAGACCCGAACCATAGAGTACTTAATACCGGTGCCACGGAAAGATATGTTTTTAGATCTCGCATTGAAAAATCTCCTTCCTTCTTTTATTGTAATCTAAAATGGTAATACATAAATGATCAGATGCATATGCAGTTAAGAACCTTGTACACGGAATCCCTAATTCAAATTGAAATGTACAACTATCCAGTAAATAAAAATTTTTCTTAAAACATAAAAAAACGTTCCTCTCTTCCCGAGCATTCCCGAAAACTACTCATTTATTTTTACGACAGGTTCCGTTCCGTATTTCATACGTATATAAGACTTTTCTTTTACTATTATTATATGTTAAATGGGACCAAAAAGACGAAATGCCCATATAAATTGTATATATCAATGGAGGAACTAACGATGTGGAAAACAAAACAGGAATTCTATACAATGACACTGTAGACCAATTGGAGGGATGTAGCGCAGCTTGGTAGCGCGTTTGTTTTGGGTACAAAATGTCACAGGTTCAAATCCTGTCATCCCTACCTATTACTTCTTC